GGAACTGCTATGTAGGCTTTTGTTTACCGAGGGTTCGAATCCCTCTCTTTCCGGTTTGTGTTAAATTCCCAATTTTCTTTTTATTAACAATGAAAATATAGATAATGAATAATACTATTCCAACAGTTAGACCCTTCTTTGCTATAGATTCTTTATTTCTAATTACAAAAACTACTAGAAAAAAAAAAAAAATAAAATATTCTAAAAATTAGACAAGGAATGAGAATGTTCCTTACGATCTATGATACATATATATAATAAAAATAAAAAAGGGATCCAACTCCCATTTATCTTACTTACCCTTCGGTTAATTTACTTCAACAAAAGATAAGAAAATGAAAATTTTCCGAACCTTTTCTTTTTTAGTTCTTTCTTTTTATTATTAGTTAGGGTTAAGTCTGACGTGAATAATATTCTACGACTAACAATTCATTTATTTTCAAAGCAACCCACTTACTATCTATTATTTGATTGACTAATCCTTTATATTGAAATGGATGAAGGGTCAAATGACTTGGCAATTCTTCATGAGGAGATGAATCCAGAGATTTTTGAATCAGACCTCGGGATTTTTGTTCTGTCTTCGCCATAATAATATCTCGTGGTTTGCAACGATAACTTGGTATATCTACTATATGGCTGTTAACTAAAATATGTCTATGGTTAACTAATTGGCGGGCTGCAGGAATAGTCGAAGCCATACCCAATCGAAAAAGTATGTTATCCAAACGCATTTCAAGTAATTGTAGTAAAACTCGACCTGTTGACCCTTTTGCTTTTCCAGCAATCCGAACATATTTAAGTAATTGCCGTTCTGTAAGGCCATAATGAAAACGCAACTTTTGCTTTTCTTCTAGACGAATACGATATTGAGATTTTTTCCCCAAACGCGGTTGGTTTCTAAGGCCAGTTCCGGCTCTAGGCCCTTTATTAGTTAGTCCTGGTAACGCTCCCAGACGGCGTATTTTTTTGAAACGAGGTCCCCGGTAACGCGACATAAAGACTCCTTGTGGTTATTTCAAATGAATTTTATTCTTCTTTTTTTCAGTAATTTTTTATTTTTTAACTCTAAACTAAAACGGAACTAAAAGAAAATGAGATTAATTGGATAAATATACAGAGCCCTTTCTAATGTCTATTATAGGATAAAGGATTCCCTTTCCTGACACCTGACAGAGTTGGAAGCTCTTATAACTTAAGAAATTTCTAATTTTTGTATTTGGAAGGGGTGGACGATACCCTTTCAACATTCTTTATTCTTTAATTTCAAAGGGGCAGTTTCAATCATGGAAAAGTTTAATAAATAGGAAAAAGCCGGCTATCGGAATCGAACCGATGACCATCGCATTACAAATGCGATGCTCTAACCTCTGAGCTAAGCGGGCTCACATAGCATTCATTTTCTATGCATAGTAATTCAATAAAATAACAATACACTAAAGTATTGGTATCTTATTTACTAATTAATATTTCTTATCTAATCAGTTATCTAATCAGTTATCTAATCAGAATTCAATCCTAGATAAAAGAATAGAATATCAAATTTGAACTCAAATTTAACTAATTAAAAATCAAATAAATTATTAATATTACATAACAATATAACATAATAACATAACGATTAATAGAATGATCCAAAACATAGAAGTTGAATTTCTTTATCACGAATAAGTTGATAATATTATCAATATTAAATTAGGTATATTATTAGAAATGACATTTGATAGAATTTGCAATTTATTACACTTCTATTTTATTAGATATTATCTAGGAATAATTCGTTATAACTAATGAAGCATTCTTCCGCTTTCATTCATTTCCTTCATAAGGATATAAGTAGTAAATGCGGAAATTAAGACGACAAAAAAAATCGACCGTTCAAGTATGCAAAAGGTTACGAGAAGAGTAACAGGTATATATTGAATTATGGATACAGAAATGATACAATCCTATTTAGTTTTAGTTGTACCAAATACCAAATAAGAGTTTCCTAGAGAGGATTGGTAAGAAATCAAGGCGGAGCGACCTCACAATAAACTACTAATCTAAAAACAAAAAGAGGGGGATATGGCGAAATTGGTAGACGCTACGGACTTAATTGGATTGAGCCTTGGTATGGAAACCTACTAAGTGATAATTTTCAAATTCAGAGAAACCCTGGAATTAATAAAAAGGGCAATCCTGAGCCAAATCCTATTTTTCGAAAAAGCAAAAAGTAAAGGCTTAGAAAGAAAAAAAGGATAGGTGCAGAGACTCAACGGAAGCTGTTCTAACAAATGGGGTTGATTGCGTTGGTAAAGAAACCTTTCTACCAAAAATTCCAAAAGGATGAAGAAGAGGGTTATATACAGACTGTATCAAATGATTCACCCACAGCCTGTAGATCTTTTCACGAACGGATTAATCGGACGAGAATAAAGAGAGAGTCCCGTTCTGCATGTCAATGCCGACAACAATGAAATTTATAGTAAGAGGAAAATCCGTCGACTTTAAAAATCGT